GGCACTAGTAGCCTTATCACGTCAGGTGGCTTGCTATCCGAACAACTACGATATATGCCGCTTCGCTACAACTACGCCTATCGGCCAAGATCACTTGAAGATAGAGAGTCATAGGCTTTTCTAACAAGTACTGGAGGCAAGCTCGTCAACTAGTGCATAGCCATAGCTATGATGAGTCCATGGTTTACGCATCCTATTATCGCCGCCTGCATATCTTCTCAATCAGCATCCGAACAAGACGACCCTGCTCAACACTACGCCCTATTGCAAGCGTTGTCAACAATACATTAGGAATGTAAGGCAAGCTCACGTAACTACATTCACATATCTTACGCTACATTACGTAAGTTAACAAAGCAAGCTAAAGCCACTCTACTTATCTATCTACTTCACACATGAGTTGTTCTGTTAGGAAATCGAATATCAGTGTCTTGCAATAAATCAGTTCTATGCTTTAGTAGCATCATTAAGAAAAAGAAGCATCAGAGGTTTTTTCTTTCCGAGTTGTGTACTACTTCTTCCGATGAAAGAAAAGTAACAAATTGATGGATTTGCGGTAACAGCAAGGAACGGTATATGGTAGTCCTCTGGTAGGAAGAGGTTGCTTGCAAGGCTAGACTAAGCACACAAGCAGGAGCCTTTCTTTCTCATTGGCAACGAAGACCGGCTATCAAGGGGCTGCCTCCTCGTCAAGGACGACTTCCTGAAAGCAAGAAAAGGAACAAGTCAAAGCAGAAAGAAATAGCTAGTTTGGCACCTTCCATACCTTAAAAGGTAAGGGGAACTAAAGCTTCGCCCTTCCCCTTTAGGAATGTTTTTCCGACTTGTATCAGGGCATTACCGTAAAGATAGCCGCTCCTGGTCCGCTCATTAGTTCATACGGTTCGCATCTTCCCTTTGCCGCGGAGTAGAGCAATTGAGGATGGAAGAAGAGCCCAAAAGAATCTAGCCAACAGATCTCGAGTTAGGAGACCCTACTAGGCAGGCAGAATCAGGAGAGAACTTCATTGCAAAAGCTTGATTCGAACCGACACTTGTTGGCTCGAAAGCCGGAACAACCCTTCCTCAATTGGCAGTTTCGAGGTCAGAGTTTCAGTTTCTTAGAAAGCCACTTCTCTAAGCATGCATGCCGACATAGGTGTCGCGGTAATCACAGAAGTTTGATTGCAGTGTGGTAAGGGGTCAGTCAACCAATTGTTAAGGGGTAAGGATTCTCTTTCCAGCATTCCTGGGTCTAGTTTTGTTTGGACTTGGGCTTAGATGTAGTGGGTTCTTGGGCCACCGCTTTACCTTTATCTGCCTTAGAAGGAGCATTAGTCTTTGACACATCAATCAACCCGGCGTAGGAGCATGGGATTTGGACACATCAGCACCAAGCCATCTTTTCACCCGAGGAGAGCTTAGTTCAGTGCGATGTCGTGAAATGCTTTGATAGCATCATACCTTGCTTATCTTCCTTTTAAATCACTACCTGGCAAGAAAGAAATAGGCATCAGCTAGGATTGGACCTAGCCCCGCGCTAAATAGGATTGGGGGTTTCGGCTCCTAGGAATGAAACAAATGTCATGGAAAACAGATCGGATTAAATAGGATTAATCTTGCGTCGTCTTGCGCTAGAGCCGATATACGAATAGAAGCGTACGAAGCCTACGAAGCTAGTACTACGAGACGAGCGGTACCAAATCGCATAACCAAAGCAAAGCTACGGCTACGGATTCCTTTCAAAATCCAATAGCTGCTCCTTCCTTGCAAAAAGTAATTAAATACCCCAGGCGAATCCACTTCTCGTTTCGGGGTTGGCAAGTCCCTAGATTCTGTTTATATGCTTCCTATCCGGAACATCGATAGCGATGATATTCCTAGCGAGCGAAGGCAAAGAAGAATATGACGTACGAGGACTACGATTCGTAGATTTTCTAGTTGTATCCAAGGGCTCCTATCAGGTATCCGAATCCTATCGGAACAAGGAACGGTTACTTTATTTGCGATAGAAAGTGCGGGGTTCTAAAACCATGACGCTAACCCCTTTGACGGCTAAGGTACTGTTTGAGCTAGAGCTATTCCTACTATTCCTAGGATTCTGAGCTACCCAATGGAGATTTAGCGTTAGCGGCAACTAAAGCGATTCAGACCTAGCGCAATCCTTCCTCGGTACTTCCAACCTGGACTTTCACATTTTTTCACACGAATCCCTCCAAGAACGGCACCGGCCCGGGCAAAGCAATTATTTCCTAGCGTACGAGATATGACTACGATTCAGATATTTATTGATATTCCTACGAAGACTACGAGCGATAAGTAGCACTTGCGATAGCGGTATCTTTTCAAATGTCATCCCCACAGGATGGGTACGCCCCGTAAAACAGATCGGATTAACCAGTTGGAATAGAAAGTACCTCCTCTTCCGTTGCGAGCTATCGATATGACGAGCGCATGTTTGGAATTCAATAGCTTTGGCAAGGCAGGATATGAAAGGAACGGCACTGCTCAATCCTCTACGGCTAACGGAACCTATCCGAGAAGGGCAGCTAGCTCGAAATCCGATAAATCGAATACCTCCTGGCTTCCGTTCTAAAGTTATCTCCTTGAGTTTCGGTCTTGCGCATTCAATCAGAAGTACAAAAGGAGACCCTTTCTCAACTTTGATTCGGTTAGGTGGTGGAGGTTACCAGGTAACTGGAAGGTGTTCATCGACTCTCTCCCACTCGTGGGAACGAGTTAGGGTTCTGGCCGCTAAACCAGAGAAGGTTAATCCCTTAGAATATTGGCTCCGCAGGGGACTAGAAGCCGTGATCAAACTACTACTGAGTATTCATGGGTCGAGGCATCTGACATATAAGAACTTGCCTACCAAGAATCAGATGATCGGAACGAGGGAAGCTCAACCGGTGAAAGAGTAAGAGCCTTTCCGAATCCGAACTAGGGATCAGATCAACCTAAAGCACCATCAGTTGTGGATTCATCCACAAAGTCTTTCTACTTAGCTCGTCAAGCGAAGTAACTATCAACGGCTTTAGCATTACAACTAGAACATCAAGCCATGGTAAACTGCCAAAGCTTCTACTGTAGTGTAGCACCAGGGGCCCTGCCTCCTTCTCCTTGCCGAGTTGCATCGCCCGCAGCGTGTTCAATTGGAAGAAAGTCTGGCAAAGGCGCTTCCAACTCCTGGTTCAGGGTCTGAGGTTACCAAACAAAGATGAATCCTGCGCAATCAGTGATTAAGCCATAAGATGCCATCCCAGAAACATGAAGAGTCGGGGGCACCTACCGAAGGAGTCTTCCCTCCATCGATTCAATGACTAAATAGCTCTATTGAGAGGGAAAATGATATATATTTCTAGGTGGTTAGAGTCAATGCCATCTCGAGGCAAGTACGAAAGCCAGGGCATATTATGCTAGAGAGAGATTTGACCGCTGCACGCCTTGTAAAATCGGGTGTATAGCTCAGTTGGTAGAGCATTGGGCTTTTAACCTAATGGTCGCAGGTTCAAGTCCTGCTATACCCAAAAACGCAATCGTAAGGATGCATACATAGTTGCCTTTTTCGCGTGAGCCAATCTCGCTAGCCGCAAGAGAGAGGCCTATGTTCAAGGAATGAATCTTTTTTGATAGGAAGGACCTATTGATTGAAGCACTTCTTTCAACACGTAGGAGAACATACCTACCTTTACGTGCGCTTTGATAAGTAGGTCGACAAAGTATTTAAATAAGACATCCACTGGTAAGGACAAACGAAAGGAGATAGATACAGGGAACAGTCATAAACCAAGCACCTCAGATTCCAATAATATAGTAAAAGGAAAAGATAGATTCCCTCTGGATTCTTGTCAAACATTTTTAAAAACAGCGAAGAATTGCGTAGTATAGTAGTAGGAAAAGATAGATTCCCTCTGGATTCTTGTCAAACATTTTTAAAAAAGCTACTTGAAATAGTATAGCCCAAATTCAAGGTATGTTTCCGGTCCGCCGCTCCCATTGTTCGTGGTGTTGCAAGGAATCGTGGTCTATATCAGGGTTTATTATTCAACTATGGATCGCGGGGTGGAGAAGAGGAATCAACGAAAAATCCAGGAAAGAGCCGCGAAAGAAAAGCGTGACGAGCAAAGTAAAGTCTCGACTCGAGATGTTAGAAGATGCTAAATCAATAGGAGCCTTAGGAATCCTAATTGCAATTGCCATTTTTTCCGCTTATAAAGCGGGGCAAGTTTCCGGTCTTAAAGAAAAAATGCACAGCCAGCAAGTGCTGGATTTACAAATCTTAAAACAAAAATGGGAATCTGCGCTAGGGAGACTTTTTGAGGAAACTCCAGGTAATGTCCAATTACCGGAAGGACGATCACTCAGCAATATCATTGAGAAAATGGTTTTTCCTGGGGAATCCATAGAAGAGCAGATTCTATCATTAAATGATATGTATCTATCTCTACTTGACCATGGCGCAAGTAGTAAATACTTTTTATTCTTTTTAAATGAATTAGCAGTTGCCACACTGTAGGCAACTAGCATTTTGTCATAGAAGTTCGTTCTTGAATGTTCTTGTTTTTCGTTGGAAAAACCAACGCCGACGTTAAGAGAAGTCTCCCGTTTCTTTTCGGGAGCAGAGCTAAAAAGATGGGTTTCACCAATGATTCTTCGTTCATTAGAATGTCGATTCCTCACAATCGCTCTTTGTGATGCTGCGGAACCATGGCAATTAGGATCTCAAGACGCAGCAACACCTATGATGCAAGGAATCATTGACTTACATCACGATATCTTTTTCTTCCTCATTCTGATTTTGGTTTTCGTATCACGGATGCTGGTTCGCGCTTTATGGCATTTCAACGAGCAAACTAATCCAATCCCGCAAAGGATTGTTCATGGAACTACTATCGAAATTATTCGGACCATATTTCCTAGTGTCATTCTTTTGTTCATTAACAAAATGCAAAAGACTTCCAAAATGTCTCTGACTCTCTTTATTTTATTATATTTCCTTATTTTATCTTCTTTTTGGCGTCGAGCTCCACTCGTGAGAGTGTGCTTGATGGGAGATCTGACAAATCTCCACGGTACTGATCGCTTCCGAGTCTATGGATTGTGAGGTTCATAGATGAGGGGATAATTAGTCCCGTCCAACTGAGGCGTAATGTATGGTTTATCACCGTAAGGTGGTACTCATATTCATTATATCCTCGAAAGGAGTCTTGAGGTTCGGAACCCTCAATACCCTTTTCCCATGTCAATGGGCGCCCCGCCGTGGTTGTCACAAGATGACAATCAACTGGTCGAGGCTTAAACATAAATGGCCAAGATAATACAATTGTAATATGAAATTATTCAATCTTCTTATCAAGGTCACTATGCTTAAGTGGCGGCGTGCTTTGGAAAGCACGCGGAGTTTGAGTGGGTACTTCACAAAGGTACTACTCATTCTCTACTCCCGATTGACTAAGGAGCACTGTATTGCTGTGTTCTTGTTCGCAAGACAGATTGTGATAATGGGTAGGAAGGGTGGGTGGTTGTATGTGTCCATATTTTGTAAGTATGGCGCTGCAGCACTCCAAACTGCCTATGCGGGTTCTTCCAAGCTCCGCAACCATTTCCAATTTCTCTTAATAGACAGGGGTATCCCCGTATCATCCCGTCCTTTCATCGAAAGATGATTTTAGTCAAAGATGATAGGAGTGATGTTTTAGTAAGATTGTATATGTCTCTCTTCTCTTTGACAAAGGTTATACCTTTGGCTAAAGCTGTAAGTAGGACAGGTACTTTTGGATCTATCATTACTCCCTTAACTGAAGAAGGAAGCAAGAGTGGAAGAGGTTGTGAAATCTCTTCTTCGACCAAACTTTCCTATCCTCATTAAGCGGTATATGCCTTGGATCTCAAGCATCCCTTTATCTCAAGGAATGACTTGGGCTCCAACCTGGAAATCGTTACCAAATTATGGAATATTTAAAATGGTTGGTGTTCCTAGGTCACCTTACCTTTATTGGCCTTTGGAGTTGAAGGTGTTCGGTTCTCTTCTACGTTTTATTCATTCGTATGGAGAACAGTTCAGCCCTCTAGTCCTATGGCCACATCGGGTTCGGTTCGCATTTGACAAAATGAATTCTATTTATGCGAATCAGGATGTTGATAAATGTGAAAGCAGTTTTGCTCCTCATTTACCAACAACCGATGATCCATGCAAACAGTTCTATAAATTTGGGCGTCTGGGCCAAGCTACTGAGGGGAGGGCTAAGAGGCGGATCTTCGCTATTGGAAACTATGTTAATCAGCGTCTTCTGAAACCAGTTCATAACTGGTTAATGGAGGTGTTGAGGAGGTTGCCCCCTGATGGAACTTTTCATCAGACGGCGCCTCTTTCTAGGATCAAGAACCGAAGCTGCTATTATTCCTATGATTTGACGGCAGCAACGGATCGGATGCCTTTAAGGGTTCTTTTTCCATGTTATGGCGACCTTATTTAGTCCTTCATTTGCTAGCGCCTGTGTAAACAGTGTGCTGGCGATGAACCTATTTGAGGTCCCGTTCGTAAAGGGAAGGACTCAGACAAGGTTTCTACCGTGTCTTTTGTTGTCGGTCAGCCATTGGGATATTTATCTTCTTGGCCTCTGTTTGCTTTGTCGCATCACTTGATTGTGTGGACAGCAGCCGAACAGGTCTACCCAGGGAAACGTTTCTTAGATTACTCGTTACTTGGTGATGACATTGTCATCGCTGATGAGCGGGTGGCTATTGCTTATCGAGCCATTATGAGTGAACTTCAGGTAGGCATCTCTGATGTCAAATCTTTAGTTTCTCATCATGGATGCGAGTTCGCAAAGAGATTCCTTGTGAAAGGTCTCACTGTGGATTGTTCTCCTGTATCTATTAAGAATCTTATGGGTTCACATCAACCTAAAGGCGTTTTAGCCGTGAAGATGATGTTCCCTCATCTCAGTTTTGTAAATTGTATGAGGATTAATGGCGCAGGTTTCAAGACGCGGTCGCGAGCTCATGGCTCTCTCTCTCGAAAGTTCAAGAGATTGAAAGTCATGATAACACGCTATACTCTGCCACTTGATTTGTGGTTGGGAAAAGGCGGACCCCTTAATCCTTATTTGTTGGCGGAAGCTACAAGGTGGCTCATCCATAAGGTGAGTCCTAAGCAGCTGAAGCAAATACCCGAGCAGTTAGTACCTGATGAAGATGAAGTTGTTATGCATCCTCAGACAGGGAAACCAACTCGGCACTGTTTCAACAGTCAGGGTTTCCTGGAATACACGTTATTACGGGGACAGATGGGGTTATGGCTAAAACACCTTAATTGGTATTTTGCTTTGATTCGGGACTATGACTTGGGTCATGATCCAGTTGAGTTGATGGAACGGGCACTGAGCCCTCCTATAGTCGTTACAAACTGGGCGTACACTCAATCACAACCTTTATTGGAAGTGTTTGGTGTATCCTGGATCTTGTACGATTATGTTGAGTCTCTGACGCCATCATGGGGACTAGATCGAATTCTCGATCAAAATCCTTGTGACGGTCGCCTTTGTACATTATATTCTTCTGGTCATTGTCACTGTATAGTGCAAGTTAGAGATCTATGCCTTCTGAACAGAGGCATAGTGAGGGGGGATAGTTTTATTGTATATTGGTTAGACTAATAGCAATATGACGACAAGCTCTCTTCATCTCGAAAGAGGTGGAGAAGGTTTCTTTCCCGGAGAGCATAAGACTTTAAGCGTCGCTGATCTTCTTTTAAAGATTTCCATTTTCGTTTTTCTAGTCTTTTATCGGCTAGTCCTCCCCATAGTACTACTTTTGTCCCATCTAACTTGTTGCTCCTCCTTACTCATAACTCTCCCACCAGAAATTCAAAACCCACAGGCTCTAGCTCATTTAGAAGGGCTAAACTTCTATCTGAGCCTTTACGAGCAGGATCCGGAGTGGGTTGCGTTCATTCAGCAGGAGCTGAATCACAACACCCCTCTGGAGGACATACCTGGGCGGCTTAGGCTCTTCCTAATGGAAGAAAGGGCATCAAGTTTAAGGCTTGATCTCATTCAAGAGTTTCTTTCACAATACGCGAGGAACGGAGCCGTACTTCCCGTCGAGCCCTACCTTTTGGAGGGGGCGCTTCGTTCCTATCTTGACCATATTCACGCAACTGATAATTTCTCTATTCTCCAGGCAGCTTATCAGGATCTGCGGGAGAATGAGGAGGATCCGTTTTCTTTAACAATGTTGTTTCGCACAACCGTGATTTCCTGGAAGCCCAAAGCGCGAAAAGGACGTGGATAGAGGCGGAACGGAGATGGTTGTGTGACCAGGTAAAACTGGCCAAAGCAAGGCTCGAAAGAGCTGAATTCAAACATGCTCAACTGATCTTCCAATTGGAAGATCGAAAAAGGGGAATAGACGGTTAAAAAAACCAACCCCCTTTTTATTTCATTTCTTATTTAATGTGACCTAACAGGACTTTTGAATTAACTCTGCGATTTTGAAGACGGAGGAAATGAAAGCTGAAGAAGTTATCGAAACTCGGAACCACATGTTCAATCTTTTTTTAGCGGTTTCCCCAGAGATCTTTATCATTAACGCAACCTTCATTTTGCTCATTCATGGAGTTGTATTTAGTACCTCTAAGAAAGATGATTATCCACCGTTAGTTAGTAATGTGGGTTGGCTTGGATTACTTAGTGTTGCGCGCCTAGGAGGGCAGCGCGCTTGGGGTGCGGAGGAGCTATTATCGCCCAGCTCCTAACCTAATGCGGCCGGACCGCAGGGAACCTTAGCATGGGGGGACGTCCTAATCCTTTTGCCGCCACAAGGCTGGCTAATCGTACGCAGCAGGAGCAAGGGAACTCCCCTGGTTCAGGAAGGCACATGAGTCCGAACGCTATTATGAATGTGCGACCGACACTACACTACGTAGGTACCTGTGCATGCAGGTGAGGCGTCGGTCGGTCCTAGAAACGGTGGCAGCTAGCGAGGAGTTAACGACCGGACGTGCTGCAACCTAGGGATCACCAGGCAGCTCTTTCGCTCTATAGGGATATCGGGGGGCATAGCACAATTCTTCTTGGAGGAGGGTTGGTTTGCCCAGGTGACTGATCCTGCCATAATATACTCCCGCCAATTCTATTGCACCGGCAACCGAAGTCGAACATACATACGACGATCTTCATGCGTGAAGGGACGGGAGGAAAGAAAGGGCGGTAGATGATAATGCGAAAGGGCGCCGCGTCTGGGCGGGCGGGCTGAATGGATGAGCGAAAGATGCCATGGAGTGGGGAATATCCCGAGTCTAAAGTTAGACAACTAAATGCACTTCAAGGTGCAGCCGAGGAACTGGGGGACCTTCTCGAGCACAGGATAGGCAATTGAGAGATAGAGTTAGCCTATTCGTTATGGGGAATCAATGCTCCGGACCGAATAGTTACCTCCTTTTCTTTCTCTGGCGCATATTAGCTTAGCAGCGCTCAAAAGGCCCTGGTTGGTTTGTTTGGCTTCCTCTCTTAGGCCACACTTTCCTTACCTTACTCCCGCAACACTCCCACTCCAAGCTACGCCTGCTGAGCAAGATGCATTGCGATTTCCTCTTCTGTGGACGCACCTTCGCCTCACTATGACCCGGGACGGGAAGAGAAAGACTTTTCTTTTTCCGGCGGGCTTGATAGTAAAGCCAAAGAAAGACGCCCCAAGACAAGGTACAACTGTTGGGAAGGGGACATGATCAATAGAACCTGGCTGGATCCGGGCTGGGATAGTGGCGCCCATTCCTAACCAGTTCTGAAAAGGTTCGCTCATGCTGGAGGTACTAACCACTTAGTGATCGGTCCGCTAGTTCACGCAAATCCGAAGAAGTTATCACGGACGAGCCACATGCAGGGAAACTTGCACGTGTGGTTCTGGCCGGGCTTTCCTTCGGTATCTAATAACCTTGCTTCTGCTCGCCGCTGGCGCACCTCTCCTAACTATTGCCCATTTATTCTGGAATAATTTTTTTAGGAGGGACAATTTTACATATTTCTGCCAAATCCTTCTATTATTAAGTACGGCTGGTACCATTTCGATGTGTTTCGATTCTTTCGAAAAAGAGAGGTTTGATGCTTCTGAATTCATTGTATTAATTCCACTTCCTACTCGCAGTATGCTCTTAATGATCCCGGCTCATGATTTAATTGCCATGTATTTAGCTATTGAGCTTCAAAGTTTATGTTTTTATGTGATCGCAGCATCAAAAGAAAGTCTGAATTTTCCACGGAAGCCGGCTCAAAATATTTGATCTTAGGTGCATTTCCCTCTGGAATATTATTGTTCGGGTGCGACCGGACTACTACCGATCAATTTTTGGAAACTTCTTTATAGACTTGTAGAGACCCTCTATGTAGTTGTAATTCTAGGGCAATCGATCTACTTTCCCCATAGCCCTAAGGCTGTGTCTCGATCTCCTACGCGCGAAAGATAAGATACGGGAGACGGGGTCCTATGGTATGGGTCTTCGACCCTTGGTCTAATTCCACGACGGAGAGTCGGCGTGGCGTAAAGTGAAGATTGGGGGGAATAGAGCGAAATCCCCGTCTGGGGTATTCCGAAGGTGTAACCTAGGCAACGAAAAAGGGGCCCGATACTTCAACTAAAGGAGCGACCTGTTGGTTCACCAAACCCCGACCCAGTGTCACACGTTCTCCAGGTCCGAAGGGATCCAGTGCCCAACTACCGACTCCTCCCGGAATTGCGTTATCGGAGCCGAGCCAGGAATAGCCGTTAGTGGACACCTACCACTTTTCACCGGTTAGAGAGGCCCTCTTTAATACATTAAGAAAATATGTTCACAGGGGCCAGAAAGACTCGGTCATAGGAACTTAGACCACCTACGCGCTGGTAAACGAAAACCACCTCGACCGGATCTACCGAACGAAGAAGGCCGCCCCGTCGAAAGAATTAACACGCCAAAAGGGCCACCAGCTTTCCCCAAAAGGAGATCCGCAGCTTACTGCTCACGGAAACATCCGACCTTATGGTCAAGTCGTCCGCCTATCTTTCTGATCTCATTCGTTTTCCGATCGCATAAAAAGTTCTTCGTTTTTCCTTGGAAAAACCAAGGCCAGTTGGGATCAGTCTCTCTAATCCAAGGAGAGCAGAAGTACACATAATTGTGTCCAAAAGTGATCATGTTATTGTTTTTGCTCTCAAAGAGTATATCTAAACTCGTCGGAAAATACATTCTAGGAGTAGGAGGCTCGTCCCCAAACGATCTCTTACTACTTTTTTGTGCTTATTCTTTCTCGTTGGAGTTGCCGCAACAACTTTTTCTGGGGAAAAATCCTCATCTGCCTCTCCACTATGGAGATGGGTGCTGTCTGCTGTAGAAGTCGAAATAATCTTCTTCTTTTTCACTTTAGCCAATATGAGTTTACCCGGCACTAGCAGCTTTATTGGGGAATTTCTAATCTTAGTAGGAGCTTTCCAAAGAAATGGAAAAGTAAGGAATTTTCCTTACCATTACTTCCGTGAATGTGAGGACTTTGTCACTTTCCTTCATTTTTTCTTTATACAAGTGGTGCTGCACTTTCTGCTGGCGAACTCTTATTCTTGGATCTCAATCTTCCGCCCGTGGACGAAGCGGAACCAGAGATTTTGATCTCAATCTTCCGCCCGTGGACGAAGCTCCACCGAGTAGAGAGATTTTTGATCTAGATTTGAACGCCCCGCTCCTGACCCGGAGCCGGAGGTAGAGATTGTCCCCGTCGTCCCCGGGGACGACCAACATGTCCCACCCATACAGGAGGACAATCCCATCACGTTCCACTTACAAAATGATGAACAGAGGGAGTCATTGGAGCAAATGCTGCATTCCGTCAAAGAAAGATGTATAATGAAATTCAGAAATGAGCTGATCGTAAATAAGAGAAGTAGAAAATGGAAAAGTTGGAAGAGTGAAAGTAGCGCTTATGAGTCCACAGTGGTGGAGCGCTATCTTCAAGAGCGCCTCAGGCAACTTCGAAATTGGGGGTGGGATGAGGAGACAGTCTATAGAGAAGTAGGGAACTGGTCCTTGGGTTTGGAAACTAATATAAAGCATTCCGAGTTCTACCGGGGACTTCTCGAAATATTGCGCAAGGGTGATTGATCCATAGTACCCGCAGCCTCCCCATCCCCTTTTTCTTCTTGTTCTTTGTCATAACGCCTATTCCGGGACGAGTACTACTTTTTTACACAATGAATTTACAAGCAGATGATTTTCCGACCCTGACTACCAATTCCCCGACTACCTCTCCGGCTTATCAATCTAGCAAGCATAGGAAATCCAATTTCGGTAATCTTACCATAAATGGATTCAAAAAGAAAAGGAAGATTGATTGGAACTGAAAAGAACAAACAGGCAGGCATGCTTTCAATCTGTTGGCTAGAATTTGAGAAATGCACTTGTCAAGAGTACTCTAACAATCGACGTCTCCCATCTTATCAGGATTAAGCACTTTAGCTATCTATTATGGAAATTGTCCGCTATCTGCACCTTA